GTTCATGTAGTTTACTAAAATATAGCACTGAAAATACTAAGACGGAAACTAAAACCTCCCATGAACATTAAAAGGTTTGGTCCTGGCTTTAATATCAACTACAACTAGATTTACACATGCAAGTCTCCGCACACCAGTGAACACGCCCATAATATTTAAGGAGCTGATATCAGGTACAATAAAATTAGCCAATAACATCCAGCTATTTAAAGCCACTCCCACAAGGGCTCGCAGCAGTGATAAATATTGAAATATAAGCACCAGCTTGACTCAATCATAGTTTTTAGAGTTGGTTAACCTCGTGCCAGCCACCGCGGTTATACGAGAAACTCAAGTTGATATATCACCGGCGTAAAGAGTGAAAAAGAGACACTAAAAACTGAGATTAAACCCTTATCCAACTGTCATACGTTCTTATTAGGTATTATACTCAATCGCAAAAGCAATCTCAATATCTAAGACTATCCTAATCACGACCGCTGAGACACAAACTGGGATTAGATACCCCACTATGCTCAACCACAAAACTTGACCATCTACATATAATATCCGCCAGAGCACTACGGGCAACAGCCTAAAACTCAAAGGACTTGGCGGTGTCCTAACCCTATCAGAGGAGCCTGTTCTATAATCGATAATCCACGTTACACCCAACCATCCTTTGATTAATCAGCCTATATACCACCGTCAACAGCCTACCTTATGAGAGAAATAAAAGTTAGCAAAATGAACAACTTCAATACGTCAGGTCAAGGTGTAGCACATAGGATGGAGAGAAATGGGCTACATTTTCTTTTCAAGAATATACGAACGGTAAAATGAAAACAAACCCGAAGGCGGATTTGATAGTAAGAAGAAATAATTTATATTCTTCTTAAAATGGCTCTAGGACGCGCACACACCGCCCGTCACCCTCATCAAAAATATTGAATCTAAATAATTAAACACATATACACTTATAAGACGAGGTAAGTCGTAACATGGTAAGCGCACTGGAAAGTGCTCTTGGAATAATCAAAGTGCAGTTTAATCAAAACATCTCGCTTACACCGAGAAAATACCTGTCAAAACCAGATCATTTTGAACTAAAACGCTAGCAATTAAACCACCAAAACATCACATTAATTATCAACCAACTAAAACATTCTAAATCTAAGTATATGCGACAGAACAGAAATAATTTAGCCATAGAGAAAGTACCGTAAGGGAAAGCTGAAAAAGAAATTAAAAAATCCATCAAAGTACAAAATAGCAGGAATTAACTTCCGTACCTTTTGCATTATGATCTAGTTAGTCAACCGGAGCAAAAAGACTTTAAGTTCCTCCTCCCGAAACTAGACGAGCTATTTTATAGCAGCTAATCGAGCTAATCCGTCTCTGTAGCAAAAGAGTGGAAAGACTATTAAATAGAGGTGACACGCCTATCGAGCCTAGTAATAGCTGGTTGCTTAATAAACGAGTATAAGCTCTACCTTAAATCTTATTACAATAAAACCAATATTAATAAAAACTTAAGAGCCATTCATAAGAGGTACAGCCCTTATGAAAAAGGAGACAACCTACAACTATGGCTAATGATTATACACAATAAAATCTTATAACCCAGTAGACTTAAAAGCAGCCATCTATTATGAAAGCGTCATAGCTCTAAACATTATAACTAAACAACCCCAATAATTTATCAAAATCCATCAAATTTATTAAGCCTACTCATACATTTATAACTATGATAATACTAGAACTAGTAATAAGAAAACATAATTTTCTCTTCCGCTTCAGTGTAAACTAGATTGGACTCCCCACTAGTAATTAACAAAATAATTTAACATAATAAACTAGACCATAATGCAAAATTTACTGTTAATCCTACACAGGATAGCATTTATAGAAAGATTTAAAAATATGGAAGGAACTCGGCAAACTTCAGGCTTCGCCTGTTTACCAAAAACATCGCCTCTAGCTAACATTACATACATTAGAGGTACTGCCTGCCCAGTGATAAAAATTAAACGGCCGCGGTATTCTGACCGTGCAAAGGTAGCATAATCACTTGTCTTTTAAATAAAGACTTGTATGAATGGCAAGACGAAAGCTAAACTGTCTCCCCTATTTGATCAATGAAACTGATCTCCTTGTACAAAAGCAAGGATGATACTACAAGACGAGAAGACCCTATGGAGCTTAAAACACGCCAGCACTTATTTAGACCTAATTTTCTAATTATTACTTAATAAATATGACTTCGCTGTTTTTGGTTGGGGTGACCACGGAGAATAATAATCCTCCGATGATGGTTGAACCAAGATTAACAACCCAAAGTACCGGAACTTCTGACATACTTGACCCAATAAATTTGATCAACGAACCAAGTTACCCTAGGGATAACAGCGCAATCTTCTCTAAGAGTCCATATCAACGAGAAGGTTTACGACCTCGATGTTGGATCAGGATCCCAAGACAGTGCAGCCGCTGCTACAGGTTTGTTTGTTCAACAATTAAAATCCTACGTGATCTGAGTTCAGACCGGAGTAATCCAGGTCAGTTTCTATCTGTTAAACATTTTTTTTAGTACGAAAGGACCAAAAAAATAAAGCCAATACAACCAATGCAAGCTTTCTTAAAATACATGAAAATAACTAAATGTTAACATACATTAATTAATCCCTAAAAAAGGGAATTGCTTGGGTGGCAGAGCCCGGTAAATGCAAAAGACCTAAACCCTTTATACCAGAAGTTCAAATCCTCTCCCTAGCTATGCTTATTATTAATTTAATTAATACATTAACATTAATTATTCCAATTTTACTAGCCGTAGCTTTTCTAACTTTAGCCGAACGAAAACTACTAGGTTATATACAACTTCGAAAAGGCCCAAATATTGTAGGCCCAACAGGACTTCTACAACCAATTGCAGATGGTCTTAAACTATTTATTAAAGAACCAATTAAACCATCAACATCATCCCAAAACATATTCATTATTTCTCCAATTTTAGCCCTAACCCTAGCATTAACCTTATGAACCCCTATACCAACCCCTATACCAGCCTTAGATATAAACTTAGGTATTCTATTTATTCTAGCCATTTCAAGTCTAACGGTATATTCAATTTTAGGTTCAGGTTGAGCCTCAAACTCAAAATATGCCCTAGTTGGAGCTTTACGAGCAGTAGCACAAACAATTTCTTACGAAGTTACCCTAGGCCTAATTCTACTTTGCATTATTCTACTTACAGGGGGCTTCACCATTTATAACTTTATTTATACTCAAGAAAAAATATGATTGATATTACCAGCATGACCTTTAATAATTATATGATATATTTCAACCCTAGCAGAAACTAACCGAGCACCATTTGATCTTACAGAAGGTGAATCTGAATTAGTTTCTGGTTTTAACGTAGAATATGCAGGAGGACCATTCGCATTATTTTTCCTTGCAGAATATTCTAATATCTTATTAATAAACACACTTTCTACTATTCTATTCCTTCCACCAACATTAAACATTCTAAATCCAGAATTAACTACCACAAATTTAATAATTAAAACACTACTACTGTCATCATTATTTTTATGAATTCGAGCATCCTATCCACGATTCCGATACGACCAATTAATACATTTAGTATGAAAAAACTTCCTACCTATTACCCTCCCTCTTACCTTATTATATATTTCTTTACCAATCTCATTATCAGGCCTACCCCCACAAACATGGATACGTGCCCGAAAATTCAAGGACCACTTTGATAGAGTGATTTATAAGAGTTAAAACCTCTTCGTATCTTATAGAAAAATAGGACTTGAACCAATACATTAAAGATCAAAACTTTACGTGCTTCCATTACACTATTTTCTAGTAAAGTCAGCTAAATAAGCTTTTGGGCCCATACCCCAAAAATGTTGGTGAAAATCCTTCCTTCACTAATGAGTCCATTAACACTAGCAATAATAACCATTAGTTTAATTACAGGTACGACCATTACATTATCCAGCTCACACTGACTACTCGCCTGGATTGGATTAGAAATTAATACGCTAGCCATTATTCCACTAATAATTAATCAACACCACCCACGTGCAACAGAAGCTACCACTAAATACTTCCTAACTCAAGCTGCAGCATCAACACTACTATTATTTACAACAATAATAAATGCTTGAACCACAGGTGAATGAGAAATTAAAGAAATACAACAGCTCCCCTCCAACATAATAACAATTGCTTTAGCAATAAAACTAGGCCTTGCTCCCTTACATTTCTGACTACCAGATGTCCTACAAGGATTAAACCTAACTACAGGACTTATCCTATCCACATGACAAAAACTAGCCCCAATAGCACTAATCTATATCATATACTCATCATTAAACCCTTATCTTATAACAACAATGGCAATAATTTCTACAATAATCGGAGGATGAGGAGGTTTAAACCAAACTCAACTTCGTAAAATAATAGCCTACTCATCAATTGCACATCTAGGATGAATAATAATTATTATAATTTCATCACCTTACCTAGCCATACTTAACTTCACTATTTATTTAATTATAACAACAGCCATATTCATAATAATAAAATACATAAACTCAACAAAAATCAATCAACTATCAACATCATGAACAAAAACACCAATACTCGCAACCACATCATCACTAGCATTATTATCATTAGGAGGACTACCTCCTACCACCGGATTTATCCCCAAATGATTAATCCTAAATGAATTAACAAAACAATACACTACAACCATTGCTACTATTATAGCTCTCCTAGCACTTCTAAGCCTATTCTTCTACCTTCGATTATCTTATTCATTAGCTCTCACCCAATCTCCACATACAACAAACTCTACCACAATCTGACGTCACAAGTTAAATTACCATACCACTCTTATGACCTTATCAATTACTCTAACATTAATACTACTTCCACTAACCCCTAACCTTGTTTAATTAGAAACTTAGGATAATATTAGACCAAAGGCCTTCAAAGCCTTAAGTAGAAGTTTAAACCTTCTAGATTCTGTAAAGACCTGCAGGACACTACCCAACATCTACTGAATGCAACCCAGACACTTTAATTTAAGCTAAGGCCTTTTAGATTGATGGGCTTTTATCCCATAACTTTTTAGTTAACAGCTAAACGCTCAATCCAGCGAGCCCCAATCTAACCGCCTCCCGCCCTTTTCAAGGGAGGCGGAAAGCCCCGGCAGCATTCCACTCTGCCCCTTAAGATTTGCAATCTTATATGCATAACACCTCGGAGCTGGTAAGTAAAGGATTCCCACCTTTCTTCTCGGGGTTACAATCCGCCGCTTAATACTCAGCCACCTTACCTATGATTCTTACTCGTTGATTCTTTTCAACCAACCATAAAGATATTGGCACCCTTTATTTAGTATTTGGTGCCTGAGCTGGTATAGTGGGAACCGCCCTAAGCCTGTTAATCCGAGCAGAACTAAGCCAACCTGGCACCCTCCTAGGTGATGATCAAATTTATAATGTAATTGTTACAGCCCATGCCTTTATTATAATTTTCTTTATAGTAATACCAATCATGATTGGTGGATTTGGAAATTGATTAGTACCATTAATGATTGGTGCACCAGATATAGCATTTCCACGAATAAATAACATAAGCTTCTGACTTTTACCACCATCATTTATATTACTTCTAGCCTCGTCTGGCGTTGAAGCAGGAGCTGGAACAGGTTGAACTGTCTACCCCCCTTTAGCCAGTAACCTAGCCCATGCTGGAGCATCAGTTGATTTAACTATTTTCTCCTTACATTTAGCTGGAGTATCATCCATCCTAGGTGCAATCAATTTTATTACAACTATTATTAATATAAAACCCCCTGCTATATCTCAATACCAAACCCCATTATTTGTATGATCTGTATTAGTCACAGCTGTCCTTTTACTTCTTTCCCTTCCAGTTTTAGCAGCTGGAATCACAATATTACTTACTGACCGCAACCTAAACACCACATTCTTTGACCCAGCTGGTGGTGGCGACCCAATTCTATATCAACATTTATTTTGATTTTTTGGACATCCAGAAGTTTACATTTTAATTTTACCAGGATTTGGAATAATTTCCCATATTGTTACATACTATTCTGGTAAAAAAGAACCATTTGGCTATATGGGTATAGTCTGAGCAATAATATCAATCGGTTTGCTTGGATTTATTGTCTGAGCTCATCATATGTTTACAGTAGGAATAAATGTTGATACTCGAGCATATTTTACATCAGCTACTATAATTATTGCAATCCCTACAGGTGTTAAAGTATTTAGTTGACTTGCAACCCTTCATGGAGGATCAATTAAATGAGATGCAGCAATACTATGAGCACTTGGATTTATCTTCCTCTTTACAGTAGGAGGTTTAACTGGCATTGTCCTTGCCAATTCATCATTAGATATTGTACTTCACGATACCTACTACGTAGTAGCCCACTTCCATTATGTATTATCTATAGGAGCAGTTTTTGCTATTATAGGAGGATTTATCCATTGATTCCCATTATTCGCAGGCTACACACTACATGAAACCTGAACAAAAATTCACTTCGGCGTTATATTTGCCGGAGTTAACATAACATTCTTTCCACAACATTTTTTAGGACTTGCTGGTATGCCACGACGTTATTCAGATTACCCTGACGCCTATACTTTATGAAATGCAATCTCATCTATTGGCTCATTAGTTTCAATAGTAGCAGTAGTTATAATAATATTTATTATTTGAGAAGCATTTGTGGCTAAACGAGAGGTATTATTAACTGAATTAACTCATACAAACGTTGAATGGCTTCACGGCTGCCCTCCACCTTATCACACATATGAAGAACCAGCCTTTGTCCAAACTACAAAAAGGGTAGGATTTGAACCTACGTAAGCCGATTTCAAGACGACCATATTACCCCTCTACCACCTTCTTAATAAGATATTAGTAAAACATTACATCACCTTGTCATAGTGAAATTATGAATTAAAACATCATATATCTTATATGGCACACCCATCACAACTTGGTTTTCAAGATGCAGCATCACCAATCATAGAAGAACTACTCCACTTTCATGATCATACTTTAATAGTCGTATTTTTAATTAGCTCATTAGTTTTGTATATTATTACAGCAATAATATCTACTAAATTAACTAATACAGGCTCCATAGATGCCCAAGAAGTAGAAATAATTTGAACCATCCTTCCAGCAATCATTATAATTGTAATTGCTCTTCCATCATTACGTATCCTATATTTAATAGATGAAGTAAGTGACCCACACTTAACAATTAAATCAATTGGACATCAATGATATTGATCATATGAGTTTACAGATTATGACCCTTTAGCATTTGACTCTTATATAATTCCAACTAATGACCTAACCCTTGGCCACTTCCGATTATTAGAAGTAGATAATCGAATAATTATTCCTATAGAAACTCCTGTTCGCATACTTATTACATCAGAGGATGTTCTTCACTCCTGAGCTATTCCTTCCCTTGGTGTAAAAACAGATGCAATTCCTGGCCGACTTAATCAAACTACATTTATCACAACACGAACTGGTATTTATTATGGACAATGCTCAGAGATCTGCGGTGCTAATCATAGTTTTATACCAATTGTAATTGAAGCTGTTCCACTTCAAAACTTTGAAAAATGATCTATACTAATACTAGAAACTTCATTAAGAAGCTAACAAGGAAGCATTAGCCTTTTAAGCTAAATTTCGGTGACTACCACTCACCCTTAATGATATGCCTCAATTAAATCCTAACCCTTGATTAATAATTATAATCTTTACTTGATTAGCCTTATTGCTAATCCTTATACCAAAAACTATACAACATAAACCTACTAATGATATCATTATCCATACCTATTTACAAAATTTAACCCCATGAACATGACCATGATAACAAATTTCTTCGATCAATTTATATGTCCCACACTCCTTGGAATCCCAATATTTATCGGAATTATTTTTTTACCATGAATTATATTTCCAACCCCAACAAAACAATGACTTAATAACCGACTTAGTACATTACAAACATGATTAATACTTAATTTTACTAAACAATTATTTTTACCATTAAACCAAATAGGTCAAAAATGAGCTCTAGCTTTATCATCATTAATACTTCTATTAATAACATTAAATCTACTAGGTCTACTACCATATACATTTACTCCAACAACACAACTTTCAATAAATATAGCATTAGCCATTCCTCTTTGACTATCAACTGTACTTATTGGAATACGAAATCAACCAACCTCCTCTTTAGCTCACCTTTTACCAGAAGGTACACCTACCCTATTAATTTTACCATTAATTATTATTGAAACTATTAGTCTATTTATTCGACCCCTCGCTCTTGGTGTACGACTAACAGCTAACTTGACAGCAGGACATTTATTAATACAACTTATCTCAACAGCATCTATTATCCTTCTTCCAATTATACCAACTATTGCTATATTAACTTCCATTACCCTATTACTACTAACATTTTTAGAAATCGCAGTTGCCATAATCCAAGCTTATGTCTTTGTACTCTTATTAACTCTCTACTTACAAGAAAATACCTAATGGCCCACCAAGCTCACGCCTACCATATAGTTGACCCAAGTCCATGACCACTTACAGGTGCAGTAGCAGCACTTCTTTTAACCTCTGGTTTAGCAATATGATTTCATTTTAACTCATTAATTATCTTAGTATTAGGTTTAGTAGTTCTACTACTCACCATATATCAATGATGACGAGACATTACCCGAGAAGGAACATTCCAAGGACATCATACACTCCTTGTTCAAAAAGGATTACGATATGGGATAATCTTATTTATTACTTCAGAAGTGTTTTTCTTTTTAGGTTTCTTCTGAGCCTTTTATCGAGCCAGTTTAGCACCAACAATTGAATTAGGTGAATGCTGGCCACCAACAGGAATCTTATCATTAGATCCATTTGAAGTTCCACTTTTAAACACAGCAGTTCTATTGGCTTCAGGTGTTACTGTTACTTGAGCACATCATAGTATTATATCCGGGAATCGAAAAGAAGCAATCCATTCATTAATACTTACAGTTATCTTAGGTTTATATTTTACTATTTTACAAGCCACAGAATACTACGAAGCACCATTTACTATTTCAGATGGCATTTATGGCTCCACTTTCTTCATAGCAACCGGATTTCACGGTTTACATGTCATTATTGGTTCTACATTTTTAATAGTATGTCTACTTCGCCAAATTATATACCACTACACATCAAAACATCATTTTGGTTTTGAGGCAGCTGCCTGATATTGACATTTTGTTGACGTCGTATGATTATTCCTTTACGTCTCAATCTATTGATGAGGCTCATACTTTCTTAGTATAATCAATACTAATGGCTTCCAACCATTTAATCCTAGTTTAACCCTAAGAGAAAGTACATGATTTCCATAATCCTAATAACAATAATTTTAACAATACTATTAGCATTTATCAGCTTCTGACTTCCATCAATAATACCTGATAATGAAAAGCTCTCCCCATATGAATGTGGCTTTGATCCTTTAGGATCCGCACGCCTACCATTTTCAATACGATTTTTCCTCGTAGCTATTTTATTTTTATTATTTGATTTAGAAATTGCTCTCCTATTACCAACCCCATGAGCAAGTCAACTTATTATCCCAACTACCCCAATCTTATTTGCTTTTATCGTAATTTTACTTTTAACTATCGGATTAATTTATGAATGATTCCAAGGCGGACTTGAATGGGCTGAATAAGAAGTTAATCTAAAATAAGACTATTGATTTCGACTCAATAAATTGTGAATAATACCACAACTTCTTTATGACCCCTTTAAACTTTAGCTTTTACTTAGCCTTTATATTAGGACTTATAGGATTAACCTTCCACCGAACTCATTTGCTATCAGCATTAATTTGCTTGGAAGGTATAATATTATCACTTTATATTGCCTTAGCTGTCTGATCAACACAATTTGAATCAATACTAACAATTCTTAGTCCAATAATTTTATTAACTTTATCAGCTTGCGGCGCCGGTGTAGGACTATCAATCTTAGTTGCTACAAACCGAACCCATGGTAATGACCTAATACAAAATTTTAATTTACTACAATGTTAAAAATTTTAATTCCATCTATCATACTCCTCCCATTGGTCTGATTAACTCCAGCTAAACGTTTATGAACAATAACAATACTACATAGCCTTCTCATCGCCCTCCTTAGTCTTACATTACTTTATTACCCATCAAATACTTTACAATATTTAAACAAATGATTAGCAACTGATCAACTCTCCTCTCCCCTTATAATTTTAACCTGTTGATTAACCCCATTAATAATTCTTGCCAGCCAAAATCATATCTCAAATAATCCTTTAACACGACAACAAACATATATCTCAACATTTATTGCCTTACAAATTTCCCTTATTACAGCATTCTCTTCTACAGAATTAATCATATTTTATATCGCATTTGAAACAACATTAATTCCAACCTTAATTATTATTACCCGTTGAGGTAATCAAACAGAACGATTAAATGCTGGAACATATTTTTTATTTTATACACTCATAGGCTCTATTCCACTATTAATTGCTATTCTAGTAATATCCAATTATACCAATTCTTTATCATTAATACACTCCCAATTTATTCCACAAATTAATAATAATTACTCAAATTTTTTATGATGAGCTGCATGTTTAATAGCTTTCCTAGTTAAAATACCTTTATATGGATTACACTTATGACTTCCAAAAGCACATGTAGAAGCACCAATTGCTGGCTCCATAATTCTAGCAGCTATTCTACTTAAACTAGGAGGTTATGGAATAATACGAATTTCCATTTTATTAACCCCATTTACTAAAGAACTAATCTATCCTTTCCTAATTCTAAGTTTATGAGGTATTATTATAACTAGCTCAATTTGCTTACGACAAACCGACCTAAAATCATTAATTGCCTACTCCTCAGTAAGTCATATAGCCTTAGTTATTTCCGCAACATTAATTCAAACTCCTTGAGGATTCTCAGGAGCAACCACAATAATAATTGCACATGGTTTAACCTCATCAATACTCTTCTGTCTAGCTAACTCAAACTACGAACGAACACACAATCGCACATTACTTCTAATACGAGGATTACAAACAGTACTCCCATTAATAGCTCTATGATGATTAATAGCAAACCTAACAAACATAGCACTTCCTCCAACCTTAAATCTTATAGCAGAACTAACTATTATTATAGCACTATTTAACTGATCAAACCTTACAATTATAATTACAGGAATTGGTATTACTATTACCGCTATATATTCCCTCCATATATTCTTAACTACCCAACGAGGGCCAGCAGTACTTTACATCTCAACTGACCCATCTTATACACGAGAACACCTATTATTAACCTTACATCTTATTCCCCTCATCTTACTAATTATTAATCCGGATATTACTTGAGGACCATATTCCTGTAAATATAGTTTAATAAAAACATTAAATTGTGGTTTTAAAAATAGAAAATAACAATTTCTTATTTACCAAGAGATTATGACCTAATAAGAACTGCTAATTACTTATTACTTTGGTTTAATTCCAAGGCTCTCTTTACTTTTAAAGGATAGAAGTAATCCATTGGTCTTAGGCTCCAAACCCCTTGGTGCAAATCCATGTAAAAGTTATGACTATCTTCAACTCAACTATATTAATATCACTTATCACACTAATTACCCCTTTAATATTAAACCGAACCAACCAACCAACCCATATTACTTCCTCAGTCAAACTAGCATGTATTATTAGCCTTATTCCACTAATAATCTTCCTAAATTATGGCTTGGAAAATAGTATATTAAATTTCAATTGAACCAACACCCATACGTTTGACATAAATATTAGTTTTAAATTTGATCTATACACAATTATTTTTATTCCAGTAGCCTTATTTGTAACATGATCTATTATAGAATTTTCCATCTCATACATACAAATGGACCAAGCAATTAATAAATTCTTTAAATATTTATTATTATTTTTAATTGCTATAATAATACTGGTCTCAGCAAATAATATATTTCAACTATTTATTGGATGAGAAGGAGTTGGAATTATATCATTCCTATTAATTGGTTGATGATACGCCCGAATAGACGCTAATATCTCTGCTCTTCAAGCCATAATTTATAACCGCATTGGAGATGTTGGATTAGTATTAGCTATAATCTGATTTGCAATTGAACAAAACTCATGGGAACTCCAACAAATATTTTTAACCCAAACTAATACAACACTACCCCTTATAGCCTTAATTCTAGCTGCTGCTGGAAAATCAGCACAATTTGGATTACATCCATGACTCCCTGCCGCTATAGAAGGCCCTACACCAGTATCAGCATTACTTCACTCCAGCACAATAGTGGTAGCAGGAATTTTCTTATTAATCCGACTTCACCCTATATTAGAACATAACACATTTGCACTAACACTTTGTTTATGTTTAGGAGCACTAACAACATTATTTACAGCCTTATGTGCCCTAACCCAAAATGATATTAAAAAAATTATTGCATTTTCAACATCAAGCCAATTAGGTTTAATAATAGTTACTATTGGCCTAAACCAACCTCAACTAGCATTCTTTCATATTTGTACCCACGCATTCTTCAAAGCAATACTATTCCTCTGCTCCGGATCTATCATTCATAGTTTGACTGATGAACAAGATATTCGAAAAATAGGAGGACTTCACAATACCTTGCCAATTACCTCTTCATGCATTATAATTGGAAGTATAGCACTTACAGGTATGCCATTTCTAACTGGTTTCTTCTCAAAAGATGCAATTATTGAAACCATAAATACATCCAACATTAACTCCTGAGCCTTAATCACTACCCTAATCGCCACAATATTCACAACAATCTACAGCTTACGAATTTTAAAATTAGCCTTAATAAAACAACCACGAACATTACCAATCATTCCTATAAATGAAAATTACCAACAAATTCTAAACCCAATTAAACGCCTGGCATGAGGAAGTATATTAGCTGGACTAGTAATTTTCCTAAACATAAACCCAACAAAAACACAAACAATAACCATACCAAACATATCAAAACTTGCTGCATTAACTCTAACAATACTTGCCATCTTACTTGCCATAGACATTTTAAATTCAAATAAACAAATAAAAACACCCCATACATTCTCAACATTACTCGCCTTTTTCCCTATACTAGTACACCGACAAACCCCTAAATTAACTCTAAAATTATCACAAAATTTTGCAACAAATCTACTTGATTTATCATGATTGGAAACTACAGGCCCTAAGGGCTTAATTAACCAACAACTGCCACCAATTAAAACCATCACAAACTTACAACAAGGCTTAATAAAAACCTATTTAACAATATTTTTATTTACCCTTTTTATCTCCATAATAATCTAACTGCTTGTAAACTCCCAATCCCTATTCCACGTGTCAACTCTAACACAATAAATAAAGTTAACAATAAAATTCACCCCGCAATTAATAATATTCAACCACCAATTTCATATAACATAGCTACCCCTCCTCAATCTCCATGAAGAACCCCAAAGCCCTCAAACATAAACAACCCATCAACATCCTCAACAATATTTAATCCAACTATTACAATACACAAATATACAAATAAATATACACTAACATGCCAATTTCCTCATGCCTCTGGATAAGGTTCAGCAGCCATGGCTGCTGAATATGCAAATACAACAAGCATTCCACCTAGATAAATTAAAAATAAAATCAAAGATACAAAACCAACACCAATACTAATAAGAACTAAACATCCAGCTACAGCAGCAACTACCAACCCTAATGCCCCAAAATATGGGGATGGATTAGAAGCAACTGCAACAAGTCCTAATACCAAACTAATTAAACCAAAACCAACTATGTAAGACATAATTTTCCCTTGGATTTTTAACCAAGACCTGTGATACGAAAAACCACCGTTGTTATTCAACTACAAAAACATGGCACCAAACACCCGTAAACACCATCCAATCCTAAAAATCATTAACAATTCATTTATTGACCTTCCTACACCATCTAACTTATCATCATTATGAAATTATGGATCATTATTAGGTATTTGTTTAATTTCACAAATTATTACCGGTTTATTTCTAGCTATACATTATACTGCAGATACAATATCCGCATTCTCTTCAATCGCCCATATCTGCCGAGACGTTAACTATGGCTGACTTATACGAAATATACACGCCAATGGGGCCTCCTTTTTCTTCATTTGCATTTATCTACACATTGGCCGCGGACTTTATTACGGATCATATTTAAATAAAGAAACATGAAATATCGGAGTAATTCTATTATTACTAACTATAGCCACTGCTTTCGTCGGTTATGTTTTACCATGAGGACAAATATCATTCTGAGGAGCTACAGTTATCACAAACCTCCTCTCAGCTATTCCATATATTGGTAACATTTTAGTTCAATGGATTTGAGGAGGGTTTTCTGTAGATAAAGCAACACTTACCCGATTCTTTGCATTCCATTTTATTCTTCCATTTCTAATTATTGGCACTAGTATTCTCCACTTAATATTCCTTCACGAAACCGGCTCAAACAACCCAACTGGTCTTAATACAAATCCAGATAAAGTCCCATTTCATCCATATTTCTCATATAAAGATGCTATAGGCTTTATTATTATACTTTTTACCCTAACTTCACTAGCCCTATTTTCACCAAACATACTTGGTGATCCAGAAAACTTTACACCGGCAAACCCATTAGTCACTCCACCACATATTAAACCAGAATGATATTTTCTATTTGCCTACGCCATCTTACGCTCAATTCCAAATAAATTAGGAGGTGTATTAGCCCTACTATTATCTATCTTAATCTTAATAATTGTACCACTTCTCCATTTATCAAAACAACGGGCAATAATCTTCCGACCCTTATCACAATTAACCTTCTGATCTATTGTAACCAATACCCTTATTTTAACCTGAATCGGAGGTCAACCAGTTGAAGACCCCTTTATCTTAATTGGCCAACTCTCCTCAATCATATATTTTACCTTATTTATTATTGCCATACCATTAACAAGTCATCTAGAAAATAAAATAATAAACTGATGTTTAAGTAGCTTAACACCCAAGCATCAGCCTTGTAAACTGAAGAGTAGAGGTTAAAAACCTCTCTTAAACTTGCGGGGTGCTGCCACCTTTTTAAAGGTGACATAATTTTAATTTTTATTCTCCGGACGCTGCCACCTTTTTTAAAGGTGACATAATTTTAATTTTTATTCTCCGGGCGCTGCCCCAAAAATCCAAACCCAAATGTGCTTAAATCTTCTACCACGTTAAGCCAAAATTTAAAATCAGAAAAGAAAATTTTTTATTCTCACTATTGGCATCCAAAACCAAAATTCTACTTTAAACTATTTCCTGTCTTCCTTCGACAAATTTTTACACTATGTATAAATGCGCATTCATCTATTTTCCATACGAATATCGTCCAGTACGATTAGAAGATAGCCGACACGTGGGTACGAGAAACCAGCAATTCCTCCGTTTAAGACCCTCTGCGCGAAATCTAATGACACTAATCGTAAAATTTGTCATTCATTTACACATCAACAGATGGTATATGCTTTCAATATCGTTCGACTCGTAATCGCGGCATCAGTTGTCTATCGCGCCTTAAGTATTTTTTTTTTTTTTAACCTTTCAGCCAACATATCAGAGTGCTTAACCCCATTTCCGTCTAAAACCTGGACTTAATAATGCAAAATTTTTAATCCATTAAGAATAGACATGGTATTAATCATGAATGCTTCATGGACATGGATTTAACAAGATACTGATTTTCCAGCAATCTATTATTTTCCCCCCTTCACCCGACTGAACGAAAAAAATTTCGGCCTAAACCCCCCTACCCCCCTAATACACGGTCTACATCTCGTCAAACCCCAAAAGCCAAGATTTCAATCCGTATAATTTCCTAAGGAAGCAGCCATAACCCACACCACACCATCTACATGTATATTCATACATATTATACATTATATACATTTATATATATATTATATT